TTTTCTATTTCTTCGATGGAAGGTAAAAACCAATTCCATAGTAGAGCCGTATGCAATACGCAAAAGGTGCCTGTACGGTTGTTCAATTCTATCTTTGTTTTTTATTATTCTTTATCTCTCGCCTTATCGTGCGAGATAGAGGAACCTTTTATTATGTTATATCGTCAGGGTAATGATCCATCAACCCGCAAGTTCTTTTTATGAGGCACAAACGGGAGAATTTATCCTGGAAGCGGAAGAACTACTGAAACTACGCGAAACTATCACAAGGGTTTATGTACAAAGAACGGGCAAACCTTTATGGGTTGTATCCGAAGACATGGAAAGGGATGTTTTTATGTCAGCAGCAGAAGCCCAAGCTCATGGAATTGTTGATCTTGTAGCGGTTGAATAAAAAATTAGCAGGGATTCCGCGCAAATACACAATTTGAGATTTTATCTTCTTACCGGATTTAATATAATATCTCTATTAATTAATATTAATATAGAATATAAGTAATTCATAATTATCGGGTTAGGATTGATCTAAACCAGCTCATTATGTATACGATTCAACATGCCAACTATTAAACAACTTATTAGAAACACAAGACAGCCAATCAGAAATGTCACGAAATCCCCCGCCCTTCGGGGATGCCCTCAGCGTCGAGGAACATGTACTAGGGTGTATGTGCGACTCGTTCCGATCATGGACTAAGACAAAAGAGAGGAAACAAATTATTCCGGTATCAGTGATCGGTTAGGATAGAATGGAAGAACTCCATTCACTATCTTAAAAAAAAATCTATTAATAATATATATCCTTCTATTGTGTATCAAATTTATGGTTTCCGTTGGTGCAAATCCAATCACCTCAATTTGCAATTTCAGATGAGAAAGACTTCCCCATTGGTAGCAAATGCTTATCCATTAAGCAGGGAAAATCCTATTTCAAAATGGAAAAGCGGAAAGATTATGCCCTTATTCTTGCAAGAACGGACTAACAGGGTCAGCTACCCAGCTAATCTTCATACTTAACTACCGTTACTGTATAGTTAGATTTCGTTGTGAAAGACCTATTACTAGCTATTTCATGGGTAGAGCCAAAGAGTGTGAACTGTACAAGTTAACAATAGCATTGATTAAATGAGAGAAGGGGCTCCGGTGTATAGAGAGGACCTCGCCGTTTAAGAAGTAACCATAGAAACGATGGAACCCACTATTTCTTTATCCATTTCTATTTAATTGAATATGTTTTTTTGATACCTAGTATCAATACAATTTCTTATTTCGAGGTTAAATGCTTAGAAATAAAAAGAAAAAATCGTGGTTGGGAAGGTTATAGTAGCAAAAGCCATTGGAATTTTTTATTTTATACATTGGAAGAATCCGTTTTTCTTATTAATAGACTAGTAAAGGTAAAAGAATAACTGAAAGAAAAGAAATCAAATAGTTATTCATCAAAGAATTAATTATTCATCAAAGTTTCATTTATTCAATGACCAGAATTAAACGAGGATATATAGCTCGGAAACGTAGGACAAAAATTCGTTTATTTACATCAAGTTTTCGAGGGGCTCATTCAAGACTTACTCGAACTATTACTCAACAGAAAATAAAAGCTTTGGTTTCGGCTCATCGGGATAGAGATAGGAAAAAAAGAGATTTTCGTCGTTTGTGGATCAGTCGAATAAATGCAGTAATTCGTGAGAATAGAAAAAAGGTATACTATAACTATAGTAGCTTAATGTATAATCTGTACAAGAGGCAGTTGCTTCTTAATCGTAAAATACTTGCACAAATAGCTATATTACATAGGAATTGTCTTTATATGATTTCCAATGAGATCATAAAAAATCCAAATTCCCCGGAGACTGAACTCCGGGAAGGTAGAGTAGAGATTTGTATGATAAAATAGAATCATATGAGAAAGTCGTCAAAATGAGCAACCACGTTCAATAAAAAAAGATTTATTCTTCTTCACCGATTCTCTTTTTTCTTACATACAACACGATAATCCAAATTGGATTGTCGTAGTTTTCGAACAAAACATCAATCCACATTTGATTTGAGTTTAGACTGGAATTTGAATTCAATTGAAGAGGAACCCTATCTTTTTTTTGTTTTAAGACCGGTAGTTCGAGCGGCCGACTCGCTTTTTTCAAATTGTTTTTCATTATTAAGAAAAGGTAACGAAGATAAAATACGAGCTTGTTTTATAGCAATCGTAATTAATCGTTGTTGTTTTAAGGTCAATCTATTCACCCGTCTAGATAATATTTTTCCTTGTTCACTAATAAATCGAATAATTAAACTCATGTTTTTATAATCAATTCGATCCCCCGATTGGATCGGGGGCAAACGCCTACGAAAAGATCGCTTGGATTTAAGAAAGAGTCGCTTAGATTTATCCATGGTTTGTTTATTCCTTATCCCGAAAATACTATTTCTTACAAAATAGGATTTGTTTTGTTTCTATTTTCTTATTCTTCTATTTTGAATATTTTTTAATTTCAATATTTAAATATATGTTATATATACAATTTCTAATATAATTTCGAAAAAAATATATCATTTTTCATGTTCCTTGGAGGGGTGACACACAAGCGATCAATTTTCTCTATTTCTTTATCTCCCCGTGAATCGTATGTTTGCAACAACAGGGACAGAATTTTCTCAATTCCAATCGACTAGGCGTATTGTGTCGATTCTTTTGAGTAATATATCTGGAAATACCCGTTGATTTGTTATTAACACTGTTTCGAACACAACTGGTACATTCCAAAATAACCCTTATTCGGATATCTTTACCTTTGGCCATGAACCTCCTTTGTGTTTTTGATTCACTTAACTCTTCTATTTTACGATTCGAAGCGAAAAGGAACGAAAAAAAAAAAATAATAGAAGTTGCTAACTCGAAATCCAATTATGAAGGATCTCGTTCCAATCAATATAGTATAGTAATAATTAAGTAATACAATGATTTCTAACTATATTTAGAATCACAGTACAGTATTTCAGTTTTCATTTAAGTATCCTGTATAATATTCTTGTGAATTTTGAATTTCTTATTAATTAAATTCAATTGAAGCCTGGACCGAATTCCGAGTTTCACTGAGGCCGAATCCGACTTTATTCTTTCTCTTTTCTAACTTATTCTAATTCTAAAAAAAAAAAGAAGGAGAAGGGGATTAATCACAGATATTTGATTGTATCTCTAATCTTCTTCACCCCTTCCCGTGTCAATAACTAGAATGAAAAAAAGGGGAATATCAATGCATCCGGGAATAAACGATTGATCTCTATCAATAGACCTGCTAAAGCCCCGAACCATAGAGTACTTACCACTGGTGCCACGGAGAGATATGTTTTTAGATCTCGCATTAAAAATCCTCCTTCTTTATTCTTAATTCTTATTCTTTATTGTAATTTGTAATACATAATTACATATATGAATATGATCAGATGGTTATTTAGTTAATAACCACTTGTATTTGTACGCATAATTCCTAATTCAAATTGACATGTACAACGATTCATTAGATATTCTTTTTTTTAACAAAAAAAGAGGTACATTTCTGCTCTGCCCGAGCATTCCCTAAAAATATTCATTTTTCTTTTTTTTGTTAGGCGGATTTCAGATGTATATAATTCTTTTATTATTATTATTATAATGAATATTATATGTTATACGATATGAAACTAAAAAGAAAAAAAAAATGGCAGGATAATTTATATATATCAACGGAGAAAATAAAGATGTGGAAAACAAGACAAAGATTCTTTACAATGACACTGTAAACCAATTGAAAGGGATGTAGCGCAGCTTGGTAGCGCGTTTGTTTTGGGTACAAAATGTCACGGGTTCAAATCCTGTCATCCCTATCCCTAACTATTAGTTATCTTATGAGCAGTAACAAGGGATCAATTGAGACCGATTCAAATTGGACATACATACTCAATAGAAATAGATGTATATTCTATCAATATATATATGATGAGAGTTCTATATATCTATTTCTATATATATAGATTTATGATAGTATATGCATGCAAGATGAATTGGGGTCACATAAAATTGAAAATAAAATAAAGCGCTCTTAGTTCAGTTCGGTAGAACGCGGGTCTCCAAAACCCGATGTCGTAGGTTCAAATCCTACAGAGCGTGATTCCATTCTTGTTAGATCGAGAATGAGGCTGAAATAATGGAAGAGCAAACAGCAGTCTAAAGTCTGAATTTGACCTCCTGTGGATTAGGATTAAAACAAAGAAATAGGAGGTCAATAAAAAAAAAGATGTTAATTAATCAAAGGTCCAACTGATCACCACGTCGGTATTGTAAATATGCAGTTAGGAATAATCCAGCCAAAGTAATAGGAATTAGACCTAACACGATTCCAAATAGAAAAACTTCAATCATTTTAATTTGTTTGAAAGAAGAAAGGGGGAGGTAATATAGATCTTTAAATATTAATCTGTATTGCCCATGAATCTCAATGACCAAGAATTGGAAATTGACACGGTAAGGAACTATAGAATATATTGAATATCCCAGAAATATTTATTTTTATGAATTGTTCATTCAATTCATTTCAAATCAAATAAGTCGTATCTTGCTCAGACCGATAAATAGAGATGAGGTTATAGTTAAAGCTGCTAGTAGAAAACCGAAATAACTAGTTATAGTGGGCATGAAGAGTCTAAATGAAATATGTTTTTTTTATACATATGTTTAAAAAGCACTTCCCTAAGTTTCCTTTTTTGAAAGAAAGATAGGAAGATAAGCAAAAAAAAATACCACTTGAAAAATACAATTGAAAGTTTTTGATTCATCAATCAATCATTATAGACGAACAAAAATATAGTGACATAGGTAAGAAATCCATTCATCATCTGTGACATCTACCCATCCTGTGATTCCAAATCAACAGATTCATTGAGCAACTCTTGAATTGATTAAACTAATATAATAAAAAATTTTTATTCTATTAAAATAGAATAAGAACCTTGTTGCCTTTCTT